CGTTTTACCTTCTACTAGAAGTAAAAGCAAACCTTTAGAAATATATTAGAAAGATATGGATCTCCCCGGATAGGATTTGAACCTACAACCAATCGGTTAACAGCCGACCGCTCTACCGCTGAGCTACCGAGGAAAAATGTGGAGAGTTTAATCTTATAAAGATTCAAAGACTCTTACTATTCGAGGCCGCCCTATGACCAGGGCGTTATTTGTTCAAATACCCAAAACTTTCTTCGAAGATTTATGTACCTTGCGTACATCTTAAACTCTAATCTTTATTATAGGAGAAAGAGGTAGTGATAGCAACCCCATTACCTCCCCGCAGAGAGCCTCCAGGACAGGGAGACAGGGGGAGGCGGTTAACCATCCATCACCGAGATGTTCTCCACTSSACCCCCCCCCCCGAAATGCTTTTTGATCAATCACCAATCACTAGTTTCTATTTCTCAGAACATAGTAAAATATTCATATGATTGAAGAATATCATTCTTAATAATTAGAATAATTAACATTAAGATGTTACCAATGATTAATCCAAATTAAATTTGTTGGTGATAAAAAGGGAATTGAATTGATTGGTCCGAATGGATCGAAAAAAATATAATGGAGCTTCGGAAATGAAAATAGCAGTTTACGGGAAAGGTGGCATTGGTAAATCAACAACTAGTTGTAACATATCAATAGCTTTAGCAAGACGTGGGAAAAAAGTTTTACAAATCGGATGTGATCCCAAGCATGATAGTACTTTTACCCTTACAGGCTTTTTAATACCTACTATTATTGATACCTTGCAATCGAAAGATTATCATTACGAAGATGTTTGGCCCGAAGATGTCATTTATAAAGGATACGGAGGTGTAGATTGTGTGGAAGCGGGAGGCCCTCCCGCAGGAGCTGGATGTGGAGGATATGTTGTAGGAGAGACTGTTAAATCATTAAAAGAATTAAATGCGTTTTATGAATATGACATTATTTTATTCGATGTATTAGGAGATGTAGTCTGTGGGGGTTTTGCGGCTCCACTCAATTATGCAGACTATTGCATCATTATCACAGATAATGGATTTGATGCTTTATTTGCTGCAAATCGTATTGCAGCTTCTGTTAGGGAAAAGGCACATACACATCCACTACGATTAGCAGGTTTGGTAGGTAATCGGACATCTAAAAGGGATCTTATTGATAAATACGTAGAAGCTTGTCCAATGCCAGTTTTGGAAGTATTGCCTCTTATCGAAGACATTCGAGTATCTAGGGTAAAGGGAAAAACATTATTTGAAACGGCTGAATCTCAACCAACACTTAATTATGTATGTGAATTCTATCTAAATATAGCAGATCAAATATTGTCGCAACCCGAGGGAGTTGTACCAAAAGAGATTCCTGATCGAGAATTGTTTAGTTTACTTCCTGATTTTTACTTGAATCCTATTAATAATGGTAAAAACGAGAATATTGAAAATAATTTGCATGATTTTATGATCATTTAAAATTTTATTATGATCTTTCCCGTATTTTTCTCAAGGAAACAATTCTATGAATACCTTTGAAATTCTCACGTTCGAATGCGAGACCGGCAATTATCACACTTTTTGTCCCATAAGTTGTGTAGCCTGGTTATATCAAAAAATTGAAGATAGTTTCTTCCTAGTAATAGGCACTAAGACTTGTGGTTATTTCTTACAAAATGCTCTTGGAGTTATGATCTTTGCAGAGCCCCGTTATGCAATGGCAGAATTGGAAGAAGGAGATATCTCAGCTCAATTGAATGACCATGAGGAATTAAAAAGACTTTGTCTTCAGATAAAAAAAGATAGAAATCCTAGTGTTATTGTCTGGATTGGTACATGCACCACGGAAATAATAAAAATGGACTTGGAAGGTATAGCGCCAAAAGTCGAGACGGAAATTGGAATACCAATTGTAGTAGCAAGAGCCAATGGACTGGATTATGCCTTTACTCAGGGGGAAGATACTGTATCAGCTGCTATAACACATCGTTGTCCTGAATATAAATCTTGGATTGATGAAGAAGATGGAACTGAAGAAAAAGTATTATCTGTTTATTTAGAACGAAACAGAGACGAGACTTTTAAATCACCAAAACATCCTCCTTTAGTTCTTTTTGGATCTGTACCTTCGACAGTTGCTTCTCAACTCAATTCGGAATTAAAACGTCAATCTATTCGAGTCTCGGGTTGGTTGCCAGCTCAGAGATACACCGAACTGCCTTCATTAGGTGAGGAAGTTTATGTCTGTGGTGTCAATCCATBTCTGAGCCGTACAGCAACAACTTTAATGCGACGTAGAAAGTGTAAATTGATTGGAGCACCATTTCCTATTGGTCCTGATGGAACACGTGCTTGGATCGAAAAAATTTGTTCCGTATTCGGCATCAAACCTCAAGGTTTGGAAGAGAGAGAAACCCAAATTTGGAATAATTTAAAAGATTATCTTGATTTATTACGCGGAAAATCTGTATTTTTTATGGGAGATAATTTGTTAGAAGTATCTTTAGCTAGATTCTTAATCAGATGTGGGATGATCGTTTATGAAATAGGTATCCCATATATGGACAAACGATATCAAGCTGCTGAATCATCTCTTCTACGAGATACTTGTAAGAAGATGCATATACCGATGCCACGCATTGTGGAAAAACCAGACAATTATAACCAAATACAACGTATGCGTGAATTACAACCGGATTTGGCCATTACTGGAATGGCTCACGCTAATCCATTAGAAGCAAGAGGAATTAATACAAAGTGGTCTGTCGAATTTACTTTCGCTCAAATCCATGGATTTACCAATGCAAAGGATGTGCTTGAACTTGTTACCCGTCCTTTACGACGTAACAATAGTTTGGAACATCTGGGTTGGACAAACTTGTTGCAACCGACAATAATTTGAAATAAACCCTGAAAGGAAATAGCTTCGTATCATCTATTGATAGAAACAACTTTTACTAAAATCTAGTTCTTAATCAAAAGATATTCTCTTTGTGATTAAGAAAACTATTGATAAATACTGAAAAAAATGGTATCTTGTATATGAATAGTTTGAAAAATCTATTCGATTCTATTCGATATAATATAAATCTAATATAATAGAGAGATTATAAATAATTCCTATGCCCATAGAAAGCATTGAATTGTTGTCTTCTGTATCACAAATTTCGTTACCAATGTGGATAGGTCCAGCTGTATTATTTGGAATCTATTACGGATTTCTTACTACATTGCCGATTGGACCTTCTCAGATCTTTTCGATACGATCTTTTCTTTTGGAAGGAAATCTTAGTGGTACAGTAGCTGTAAGTGGTTTAATGATTGGACAGTTGTTAATACATTTATCAATATACTGTTCACCTCTGTATATCCTATTGGTGAAACCGCATCTAATAACTTTGCTAGTTCTCCCATATATGTTCTTTCATTGGTTCCGAACAAAATATTTACTAAATTATAAAAATCTACGTCATATTGTTTCAATAAGTGATCCGCGACTTCGTACTATATTTTTAGATAGTTTAATATTTCAATTATTAAATCCTTTTCTTTTACCAAGTCCTGTATTATCCCGATTAGTACAAGTAGTTCTTTATCGGTATAGTACTAATTTCTTATTCATAATAAGTAGTCTCTTAGGTTGGTTAGGTGGTAATCTCTTATTCATTAATTTAGCAAAATTACTTCTAGTACGGATAGAACATGATGCACCTATACTTTATCTTTTGATTAAGCGCGTTCTATACCGAACTTTTAGTATTATTATTTTAATATCCTTGTGTTTACATCTGGGTCGGGCTCCAGTACCCCTTACGTCTAAGAAATTTTTGAATGAAATTACATTATATGATCAGAGATTGAAAAAGAACCCGGAAGACCTATTATGGATTTTTCTACCATGGCCTAATAATTTTTTTGATCGATCGAGATGGAATCGACCATTACGATATATTGAAAATAGTCGAATCAGTCATAATAGTTTGGTGAAAAAACAAGTATCTGATTATTTCTTTAACAAATGTGTAACTGATGGTAAACAACGAATATCTTTTACATATCTGCCTAGTTTATTCATTTCCGAAAAACAATTAAAGAATTCTTTCAAAGATTCAAATGAATTTATGTCATCGGATGATTTTTACAAAGAATGGATTGATGATAGACTAGAACGAAGAAATGATTTAAACAATGATTTAAGAGATCGTATCGAATCTTTAAAAAATGGTTCTGATATTCATAAAATAATAGAAAAGCGGACTGGCTTATGTAACAGTAACGGACAGGAATTAGCTAAAATTTATGATCCTTTTCTAAGCGGCTTATCCCGCACCAGAATTCCATTATCAAAGTCACCTTGGCTTTTGCCCGATATAATAGATTTGAGAAAGGATTATCAGAATAAAGATCTCGGGGAGGAATATAAGAAGGAATATCAAAATAGATTCAAAGATTGGATTTCTACTCAATATCAGGGATTAGACCGTAAATTATTTCCTTTACCTTGGGATTTGTTACCTAAAAGTGGTCAACGAACATTCTTGTTCATGTTCGGGAAATCTAAGGACAAGCAAATTAAAAAGCTTTTCAATGAACTTAATTTCTTGAAAACTAAGCATAACACAGTATATATAACTTGGGAACATGTTTTCAAACTTCCTCCTGTGGAACAAGCTTTATTTTTTATTCATTCGAAAGACGAAACTAATAGTTCAAATTGGTCTTCTTTTTTTGATGTATTCTCAACCGATTTTACTAAACTACGAGATTTCTCTTCCGTAGCACAAGCAATATCTTTATTGCCTCACATTCAGGAAATTAAAAAAGACTTACCTCGATACACTTTAATAATAAAAGCTAATCGATTCGATGTTGTAGGTGGGACTAATGATGTTCGTCAGAGGAAAGTAAAAAATGTGGGAATTAGTGTCACGAAAACTAAACTAAAAACAAGAAGAGTTGTGAAACGATTTTCGAAACAATCAGATTTTCGTCGAAGAATACTAAGAGGATCTTTACGGCCTCGAAGACGTAAAATACTGATATGGAAGATGTTGCAACATAAAGCACACTCTCCTTTCTTTTTGAGGATAATGGAGACACCTACTATCCCGGAATCGTCTTTGGAAATTCTAGAAACGATGGAAAATGAGACAAACACAATCCAGATCGGGGGATTACTGTCTTCTCCGAGGAATATTACGAGATCGAAGGCTGATCGTCTAGCATTAGCAGCTCGGTTAGATTTTTACTTCGCCCAAAGTGGAAGAAGTTTATTATTAGTTATTCAATCAAATTTTAGAAAGTATGTTAAATTGCCTATATTAATAATAGGTAAGAATATTGGTCGTATCTTATTATTTCAATTTCCTGAATGGGATGAAGATTGGACTGAATGGAATCGAGAAATTCACATAAAGTGTACCTATGATGGTAATGAATTTTCAGACACCAAATTACCTGGTCGTTGGTTGCGGGAAGGTCTTCAGATAAAAATTTTATATCCTTTTCAATTAAAACCTTGGCATACTCAGAAAAAGGTGAAACGATTAGAACGAACCGAAGGAAATACACATTCTCAATCCGTTAGAGATAGTAAATTGATAGGAAAAGATATCTCGAAGCAACAAAAAGTGACTTTTAGTTATTTAACCGCTTGGGGATTTCAAACAAATTTACCTTTTGGGACTATTAAGAAACAACCTTCTTTTTGGAAACCTGTTAGAAAGAAATTGATAAAAAATTTGATAAATAATATATCATTGGGAACTAGACAAATATCTCAGCTTTATTCCAATTTAATCCAACTAACGAATTTATCATCTATTTACAAAGAATTTAATAATCTTCCAGAAAGATATATTCGAACCAATCGATTGGACGAAACAAATAAATCTAGTGTTCAATCCATTGATACGCAAATAACAAATGAGGAAATAACTAATCAAGAAATAGAAGAAGTAACTATTGATATTGCACCCAATGATATTGAAAACTGGTCACCAGATATTCAAGATCAACCAGAAATTGAGACTCAAAAAAATATTTTGGGATTCGATAATTCGTTAATCCCAACAAATGATGGTACGAAACAAATTATTCAACAATCTTTTCTTCATAGGATAGAAACAAGAATCGGATTGAAAGAGAAAGATAATCAATATTCTAATATTTTTGAATTGATACTGAAAAAGCAATTGGTTCAAACTCAACAAAGGATTTTAAGACTTCGTAGAACAAATGCACAATTAATCCGAAGAGGTTATTATTTATTAAGAATTATTTTCAAGAAATTGAATAGAGGGATTTATAATCATTCTATCTCTTTCTTCCGGTTTAATATCCAATTAATAATATTACTAAAAGATGTTTTCGAAAATTCTAATAAAATACAACATACACATTCAGATGGGAATGGAAAGATTTTTCCAGTGGATCGAAATAAGTCTATAAATTTCATTTCTCATGCGTATATACTTGATAGGTTGTGGCAAACAAAAACAACCAAATTAGATTTGAATTATTTAGTACAGTCGTTGAAAGAACATAGTTGGGTATTGAAGGAATATCCTGAGCAGAACGAATCAAAATCAGGAAATTACTTATCGGACACAGAGACTATTATTTCTGAGGATATCAAAGATATTTTAATGACACAAGGGATTATTAAAGAACCCCAAAATTTTAGTGAAAAAGACTGGAATGAATGGTTACATCATTTCAGAAGATATAAATTATCCTCGGAATTATGGTCCCAAATAGCTCCAAAAAAATGGAGGTTTGAAGTTAATAGACATTGGAGAATAAATAGTCTATCCTTTGACGGAAAGAATGAAGATGTCTCCTACAATGAACGAGATACACATTCTATTTATAGAAGGAATCCTCTTTTGAAACAACAAATCAATAATTTTAATAAACGTTATAAATATAATAGTCTCTTATATAGTTTTGTTGATTCTGTCAAAAATTCGGAGATTAAGAAACTGCCGATTTGGAAAGAAAACACAAAAGAAGAGATACTAGCTGCGAATCGTATTAAAAAGATACGAAGTTTTGGGGAGAAGAAAAAGAAGAATATCTCATATCCACAAAAAACTGCTATAGAAAAAAAGAATGATTTAGATTTCAATTTGATGCTATGGTTATTTTCAGAATTTATTGAAGAAACGGATAGATATGGTGCGAAAAAAATATTTGTACCCAAGAATTCTATTCTGCAGAAGAAAAATAAAATACCTCCAAACGAGAGATCTCAGAAATTGAGAATGAGTTATCGGTATGAGAGACAAAAGATTGAATCAGAAGAATTATCTCTCAAAGAAAGAAAGAATCATTACTATCTATTCCAATGGAGGTGGAGATCTAAGGAATTAGGAAGTAGAATGCAAAGAGTAAAAGATCTAGCATCTCTTTTAAGTGTAATTGAGAATCAACAAGATCTTACTGGGTTCTGTCGTGAGATGAAAATAGATGTAAATCTATTGAATCTATTTTTTACAGAGTCTAAAAAGAAGGTATTAGATCAATTTATAACCATTTCATCACATCGTCTACCAAAAGTATTGGATGATCAAATATTGATGTACAAAATGGTAAGTACTTTATTAAAATTTATAGATAGATTCGAAAGAAGAATAGATGGGGATATCTTTAGTCAATGTATACCACGTTTAGCACTTATTAATGATAAAAAAAATTTTGTCCATTGGTATAATCTCGAAGATCTGTTACTTCCAAGACGTCGTCGGGAATTACGGGTTCTAAAATCCCTAATCTTAGAGAAGGGATATACAAACTTTGAACCTCGGATGAGGAACGTCCAGAAGACTCAAACTCTGAATCCTCCGGATCAGAAGCAATTTATTAAACGTTTTCTTTGGCCTATTCATCGGCTAGAGGACTTAGCTTGCATGAATAGATTTTGGTTCAATACGAGTAATGGAAGTCGATTCACCATGCTAAGAATTCGTATGTATCCCCCAAATTAAGTCAAAAAATTTTGTTATATGTTTCATCGAAATCACTCATTCATTGATGAAACATATAACAATTTCTTAATTTTTGTAAATCCTTCGGAATAATATTCCATAAAAATTATATTATTATTTATTTAGAACTATTCAATAATTAATTCTATTTCGTTATTGAATAATTTTTTTTTTTTTTTAAGAACAAATATTTCTACGAATAAAAAAATATCTCTTCATTCGTCATCAGGCCCTGGAAAAAAAACAGGGTCTGTTGAATTTCAAATATATCATTTCACTAATCGAGTTATCAAACTTACCTCCCATCTGAAACAACATTCCAAAGACTATTCATCCCAAAGGGGGTTGTGGAAAATGCTGGGAAGACGCAAACGCCTTTTAGTTTACCTATCCAAGAACGATATAAATTGTTACGAAAACTTAATAAGTAAGTTAGGTATTCGTGGACTAAAAATTCGTTAAATGGATTCCATAGATCTTAGTACTTCCGTTTCAATGTATGGACATTACATTCTTAATAAGGATTTACTATTTCTTCTACGAAAGCTAACCCTATAGAATATATGAGAGGGAATTTAAAATATGACCATGCTTGCTACAAAGAAAGATCCCATGATAGTAAGTATGGGTCCTCAGCATCCATCGATGCATGGTGTTCTTCGACTGATTGTTACTTTAGATGGTGAAAATGTCATTGATTGTGAACCGATACTAGGCTATCTCCATAGAGGAATGGAAAAGATTGCTGAGAACAGAACGATTATACAATATCTTCCTTATGTAACACGATGGGATTATCTAGCCACCATGTTTACGGAAGCAATAACAGTGAATGCACCGGAGAAATTGGCCAATATCCAAATACCTAAGAGAGCCAGTTATATAAGAGTAATTATGTTAGAGCTAAGCCGCATTGCTTCCCATTTATTATGGCTCGGACCTTTCATGGCTGATGTTGGTGCACAAACTCCTTTCTTCTATATATTTAGAGAAAGGGAGATGATATATGATTTGTTCGAAGCTGCTACGGGAATGCGGATGATGCATAATTATTTCCGTATCGGAGGAGTTGCTGTAGACTCTCCCTACGGTTGGGTGGACAAATGTCTAGACTTTTGTGATTATTTCTTACCAAAAGTTGATGAATATGAACAACTTATTACGAATAATCCCATTTTCTTAAAACGAGTGGAGGGTGTAGGCTTTATTGGTAGGGAAGAAGCAATCAATTGGGGCTTATCAGGACCTATGCTACGAGCCTCAGGAGTTCGATGGGATCTTCGTAAAGTAGATCATTATGAATGCTATGATGAATTGGATTGGCAAATTCAATGGCAGAAAGAAGGGGATTCATTAGCTCGTTACTTGGTACGAATTGGAGAAATGAGAGAATCTGTAAAAATTATTCAACAAGCTTTGAAAGTTATTCCCGGAGGCCCTTACGAAAACTTGGAAGCTCGACGCCTTAATCAACAAAAAGATTCGGAATGGAATGATTTTGATTATCAATTTATTAGTAAGAAATCTTCCCCCACTTTTAAGTTACCCAAGCAGGAGCATTATGTACGGATAGAAGCTCCTAAAGGAGAATTAGGAATATTTCTAATTGGAGATGATAATGTCTTTCCCTGGAGATGGAAAATTCGTCCACCCGGGTTTATCAATTTGCAAATCCTTCCTCAATTGGTGAAAGGAATGAAATTAGCAGACATTATGACAATATTAGGTAGTATCGATATTATTATGGGAGAGGTTGATCGTTAAGATGGTACTTAATACAACAGGTGTTGAAAAACAAGGTATTATACTCTTCTCCGAATTGGAATTATCAAAAGAATTTCTTGAATTAATTTGGATTATAGTGTCTATCCTCACTACTATAGTAGGAGTTACACTAGGAGTATTAGTTATTGTATGGCTCGAACGGAAAATATCGGCGGGAATACAACAACGTATTGGACCCGAATATGCCGGACCTTTGGGAATTATTCAGGCTTTGGCAGATGGAATCAAACTCCTATTGAAAGAAGATATTATTCCCGCAAGAGGTGATATTTGGTTATTCAACGTTGGACCCGCTATAGTAGTCATACCAGTATTTTCAAGTTATTTAGTAATACCTTTTGGGAAACACATAATTTTAGCCGATTTGGGTATAGGTGTATTTTTCTGGATTGCCGTTTCAAGTATTGCTCCGCTTGGACTTCTTATGGCAGGCTACGGTTCGAACAATAAATATTCTTTCTTAGGTGGTCTTCGAGCTGCTGCTCAATCTATCAGTTATGAAATTCCTTTAGCTCTATGCGTATTATCTATATCTCTACGTGCGATTCGTTGAAAAAAGAAAGAAATTTAGTATAAATTATTTCTTTCTCTTCCTCCAAGTAAACAACTAGATAGTCATATGGGTGAAATTAAACAGCGTATTGCAGTGATAGAATTAAGCCCCATCCTCTATGTACAAGAGTGAAAGCATGCACAACCAGTGAAAACTGTGTACCCCAGGAGTTGTGAAAACCTGACGCGGGGGCAGAAGATGAGTATGAATCTTCTACAACCATACTAAAAATCGAGCAAGAGTAGATGGCCAGGAACACAAAGATACACAAGAGGTTGGTGAAACAGATGAATAAATATTTTTTATTCTCCATTCTAAAATATTTAATGGATAAGGACTTGGCATTGGTAGAGATGACTAAGCAGTACTTCCTTATAACCCCAATCTTAAGTATATTCCTATCTACTAAAACAATGACTATCTGGAACGAAGTAATCCTTTCAATAATTACCTAAATCTTTTAAAAGATTAGTGAAATAATCATATTGTTGCTAAATATTTGTCCCAATATGTAATATCTTTTATACCTAGTTAGTCGTTCTTTACAAATAGAGAAAGACTTTATTAAGAAAAGAATTCTATTGATTCTACCAAAATTTTTACTATATTTGAATTTGAAGTACTAGAAAATTAGAAAGGTTGAGATAGATTCAGAAGCTATTATTTCTTCTAGCAAACAGAATCTCTTTGGTTAATCTCAGAATACTTCTAATCATTTCATAAGATGATAATTATTTGATACAAAGTCATTCTTAATAACCTTTGAGGAGCCGTATGAAGTGAAAATTTCATGTACGGTTTTGAAGTAGAGATGGTAATGTCGTTAATACCATCGACTATATTTATCCAACAGTTTAAGTACAGTTGATATAGTTGATGCACAGTCTAAATATGGTCTCTTAGGATGGAATTTGTGGCGTCAACCTATAGGTTTTATAATTTTTTTCATTTCTTCGTTGGCAGAGTGTGAACGATTACCTTTTGATCTACCGGAAGCGGAAGAGGAATTGGTAGCAGGTTACCAAACAGAATACTCAGGTATCAAATTTGGTCTATCCTATGTTGGTTCTTACCTAAACCTATTAGTTTCTTCATTGTTTGTAACAGTGCTTTATCTGGGAGGATGGGATTTATCAATTCCATTCTTACCAACTTCTGACCAAATCACTTGGATTCTTACTGATGGAACTTTTGATATTATCAATGCAATAATAGGTATTATCATCACATTAACTAAAGCTTATTTATTTCTATTCGTCTCTATCATGACGAGATGGACATTACCGAGAGTAAGAATAGACCAATTGTTGGATCTTGGTTGGAAATTTCTTCTGCCCGTTGCTTTGGGAAATTTACTGCTAACAGCTTCTTTCCAAATTCTATTACTAGATTAATAGATTATATCTATATCATCTTCTGAATCATGTTCATAGATTTCTTTGACACGTAAAGAACTCAGAGATAGAAAAGATTCAATTAATTCTTCAAGGATATCTACCTAATGTTCGCTATGGTGAATGGGCTTCGAAATTATAGTCAACAAGCAATACAAGCTGCAAGATATATTGGTCAAGGTTTTATGGTTACATTAGACCATATGAATCGATTACCTATGACTATTCAGTATCCGTATGAAAAACTGATCCCATCAGAACGATTTCGCGGACGGATTCATTTTGAATTTGATAAATGTATTGCTTGTGAAGTATGTGTTCGTGTGTGTCCAATCAATTTACCTGTCGTTGATTGGGAGCTGAGGGAAAGTGTTAGGAAGAAACAGTTAAAAAACTATAGTATTGACTTTGCAGTCTGTATTTTTTGTGGCAATTGTGTCGAATATTGTCCAACAAATTGTTTGTCAATGACAGAAGAATATGAACTTTCGACTTATGACCGGCATGAATTGAATTATGATCAAATTGCTTTAGGACGTTTACCCGTATCGGTAGTTCAAGATCCTACAACTCAAACTGTTTCGAGTTTAAATTATTTATCCAAAGGAGTTATGGAAGGACATCCTGATTCAAGAAGTGTTACCAATCTTTAGATAAAATCTTCACCTGAAGAGGGAGAAAAAGACTCAGGCGAGTCTTTTTCTTCTCCAATTATTTCTTATTACTATTTTCATCAAGAGATTCTTCATTATAGCTGATATGTTTCTAGCAGATGGATCGAATATTTCTGAAGAGATAAAAGAAATAAAAGGAATTTGCAAGAGATAGATATCTCATTATTACCAGATATTTGTATCTGAATAGAAAAAATTTGAATGATTAGATGAAATGATTTTACCCGAACCAATCCATAAAGTTATTTTAGTAATTATAGAATTAGGTATTCTTTTAGGAAGTTTAGGAGTGGTATTACTTACCAATATAGTCTATTCCGCACTCTTATTGGGACTAGTTTTTATCTGTATATCCCTTCTATATCTCGTATTGAATGCTGATTTTGTAGCTGCTGCTCAAGTATTGATCTACGTAGGAGCTGTAAATGTTTTGATCGTATTTGCCGTGATGTTAATTGATAAACCCAAGGATATAACTCCTTCTTCATTTTCAAATGTAGGGGATAATATTACTTCAGGAGTCTGTACAAGTCTCTTCATATTATTGACTATAATGATTCCAGATGCATCATGGTCTGAGATATATCTGACTAAACAATCAACGAAGTTTGTGGAACAAAGTTTGACAACTGATGCTCAGCTTATTGGGTCTCAATTATTAACTAAATTTTTGCTTCCATTCGAACTTCTTTCCATCCTTCTCTTAGTTGCTCTAGTAGGAGCAATCACTATAGCCCGTCAGGAAGGGGTAGTAGAAATAAATGATAATAAAGATTCGGAATCTAAAGAGGATTTATCTCTCTTTTAATTAATAAAAATGTTAATAAAAATGTTAATAAAAATGTTTCTACGAATCTTTTTTTTCATCCCAATTACTAAACTAGTCTAAGGAGTTAATCTCTTATGATCGAAAATGCACTTATTTTAGGTGCTTATCTTTTCTGTATCGGTTTCTATGGATTAATCACAAGTCGAAACATGATTCGAGCACTTATGTGTCTTGAGCTAATTTTTAATGCAGTTAATATAAACTTTGTAACATTCTCTAATTATTTTGATACTCAAGAACGAAAGGGAGAAATATTTTCTATCTCTGTGATAGCTATCGCAGCTGCTGAAGCTGCTATCGGATTATCCATCATTTTAATCATCTATCGCAATAGAAAATCAACTCGTATTGATCAATTTAATTTGTTAAAATGGTAATTAATGATCTTATGTCCTTAGATAGATCCATAATAAATAATCCCTTTCATTCATTCAAATAATCGTATTATTTACTTGATTATTCGAACAGATGGAGATAGAGATATTATTTCGCATAATATATATTAGGAAATTTCATAACGGTTCAATTGTTATCATAACAGTTCAATTGTTATATTAATAGTATCTGAAATAAGGACCAAGATTATATAATTTGTTCTTGTTCCAATCTACTAGTTTTTAACGATAGAGGGAGAAAAATTATTTCGGAATAGTTAGTTCTTCCGATATCAATAGTTAGTTTTTTCGATATCTAAGATTAATAGGAGTAAAAATCCAATGGCGCATTCAGTAAAGATTTATGATACATGTATCGGTTGTACCCAATGTGTAAGAGCTTGTCCAACAGATGTTTTGGAAATGATACCTTGGGATGGATGTAAAGCTAATCAGATTGCTTCTGCTCCTAGAACAGAAGACTGTGTGGGTTGTAAAAGATGTGAATCGGCCTGCCCAACAGATTTTTTGAGCGTACGTGTTTATTTAGGAGCTGAAACAACTCGCAGTATGGGTCTAGCTTACTAAGCAATTTTTGATAGAAAGAAAAAGATTACTACATTTTCTGTTTCATAAGAAGACCCATACAGATTTAGTATGGGTCTTATATTAAAGTCTCTTATATCCCCCATGAGCAGTTTACCTTGGCTAACCATAATTGTTCTTCTACCTATATGTGCCGGCTTGTTAATCCCATTATTTCCTAATGAAGGAAATAAAATTATTCGATGGTATACTTTAGGTATTTGTATAATAGAATTCCTCTTAATAACCTATACCTTTTGTTGTCACTTCCACATCAACGATCCATCTCTCCAATTAAAGGAAGATTATAATTGGATAGATCTTATTAATTTTCATTGGAGATTAGGTATTGATGGTCTTTCTATGGGGCTTATCTTATTAACAGGCTTTGTCACCACCTTAGCAACTTTAGCAGCTTGGCCAGTCACACGAAATACAAGATTATTTCATTTCTTGATGTTAGCAATGTACAGCGGTCAAATAGGATTATTTGCTTCTCAAGATATTTTACTCTTTTTTTTCATGTGGGAGTTGGAATTAATTCCTATTTACTTACTTTTATCTATGTGGGGTGGAAAAAGACGTTTATATTCGGCCACAAAGTTTATTTTGTACACAGCAGGTGGTTCCATCTTTCTTCTAGTCGGAGCCTTAACAATAGGCCTTTATGGAAATGATGGACCATCGTTTGATATTCAATCTCTAGCAACTCGGTCATATCCCATAGCATTAGAAATAATTATTTATTCAGGTTTTTTGATAGCTTATGCGGTGAAATTACCAATCTTCCCTTTTCACACTTGGTTGCCAGATACTCATGGAGAAGCACATTATAGTACATGTATGCTTTTGGCAGGAATCCTCTTAAAGATGGGGGGATATGGATTGATTCGGATTAATATGGAATTGTTGCCTCATGCTCATGCCATATTTGCTCCTTGGATGGTAATGTTTGGAGCAGTTCAAATTGTTTACGCATCTTTAATCTCATTGAATCAACGTAATCTAAAAAGAAGAATAGCTTATTCATCTGTCTCTCATATGGGTTTTGTTATGATCGGAATTGGTTCTCCAACAAATACAGGTCTTAATGGAGCTATATTACAAATGATTTCTCATGGATTAATCGGTGCAGCACTTTTTTTCCTAGCTGGAACAAGCTATGACAGGACACGTACTCTTTTCCTCGATCAACTAGGCGGAATAGCTATCTCAATGCCTAAATTATTCACCATGTTTAGTATTTTTTCACTCGCATCTCTGGCATTGCCGGGTATGAGTGGTTTCGTGGCGGAATTAATGGTATTCCTGGGGATTGTTATTAGTCAAAACTATTCGCTTACTTTCAAAGTAGTAATTACAATAATTGAAGCAATTGGGATAATACTAACTCCTATTTATTTGCTTTCCATGTTACGTCAAATGTTTTATGGATATAAGATTCCTAATACCCCAGCTCCATCTCTTATAGATTCTGGACCACGAGAGATTTTTATTTCACTTTGTCTCTTATTACCAATAATAGGTATTGGTCTTTATCCCAATCTGGTATTATCTCTATGGAATATTAAGGTAGAATATATTTTATCTCAATATTAGTGGGTTCTACCGATTAGAATATTAGAAAAGTATAATTTTCGATGTCATTGTATTTTTTCTTTCCCCCAGTCAATCGTTTAGAGAGATAATTGTGAGTATTCTTCTTATAAAATTTTTGTTCTTGGCCTGAAGAATCAGTCTCAATGAGATTCTTAAAAAGTGAATACTATTAAGTGTCCCATTAAATACTATTAATTGTCCCATTAATTATCAAATCACTCTTTTTAAACAATTTACTATTCGAAGAGATATAAAAATTTATTTCCTGTTACTCAAGTCCGTGTCGTATTATGAAAAATCTTTATCAAATTACTATTTCTGTCTAATCAGTTTCGAATACCCCGATTGATTCACTATCGAATAAACCATCCATAACTGTGCAGACCGATTCCTAAGAGATTGACGCCCAAGTAACAGATCCAAACGATAAAGAATCCGGAAGAAGCTACAATTGCAGATTGTTTCCCTTGCCATCCTTTAGTCATTCTAGTATGTAAATAAATTGCATATATAAGCCAGGTAATTAATGCCCATGTTTCTTTAGGATCCCAGCTCCAATAAGATCCCCATGCTTCATTAGCCCATACGGCTCCAGAAAGGATACCTATTGTTAGGAAGGGAAAACCTAAGCTAATTGTACGATAACTCCATTGATCTAGTTGTTGAATCAATTGGCATTTACGAAAATCTCTGGATAACAAATAGAAAGTGTTTTTTGAATCACTTTCTATTTGTGTATATAAATAGCTACTTCTTTCACGGGGGAAGAAGAATAGAGAGAATTCGGTATTAGTACTAAATAGAGATTTATTTGTATTATCATGTGTAATAATTGGCGAAGTTATTGCTAACAGAGATCCACATAAAAGGGTAGCATAACTTAATATCATCATACTGACATGCATCATTAACCAATGAGATTGTAAAGCAGGTACTAACATTGTAGATTGTTGCATCTCCTTTGGAAGACCTAAAGTAGCAAAGCTGTGCGTTAACATGGCACTTGGTGCAGTAATTGCGCCCAACCAATAATTATTCCGACTTTTCAATTCCAAGTTTATATGCAATAGAGATAAACTCCACGAGAGAAACATAAATGATTCGTATAAATTGCTTAATGGTAAATGATTAGCATGAACCCATCTGGTTATCAAGAATCCTGTTATAAAAATGGAAGCAATTTTTATACTTTGTTTTCCCAAATCACTTAGTTTCCCAGTTTTATAAATTAGATTTCCCCAATAAGAGGCAGTAGCCACGGAAAGAAAAAAGAAGGAGATGTGAGCAAATATATTTTCCGTAATAATATTTATCGTAGTTACTATTTCCTACATTAATAAGATTCTATGAGTATTAAAAAGATCTTATTAGATAACTAATAGGATTATAAGATATTAGTGAAGGTTTTATCGGGATAGAATGCCGCTACTCGGATTCGAACCGAGATGCGTTAGCACTGCTTCCTAAGAGCAACGTGTCTACCTGTTTCACCATAGCGGCTTAATAGTGATAATAACATAATCCATAATCGATAGTCAATATTTATTCTCTCACGGGAAGAAATATCATATTACAATGATATAACAATAAATTTGAGGCGAGAAAACCTTTTTCTTCCGGAATATAGCGCAGCTTGGTAGCGTGCCATCTTGGGGTGATGGAGGTCGTGGGTTCAAATCCCGCTATTCCGAAATAGTATTAAGAATACTATCTCCTCGACGGAGTATATATGGAAAATTTTTAATCATAATCAAATGAGTTTCATATCGTTTTTCACAAATTGAAGAATTTTATGTAAGAACAAAATAAGAATATGCAATATCTTCATATTCTCCCGGGAGATTTATACTCCCGAGATTGGTGAGAAAGAAAAATAACAAACAAGTAGTTTAGTTATACCATCTTCTATTAATTTATCAAATAAATAATTATTTAGTCTGTCGGAAGAGAATATTCAAAATTTTTTTTTATAAAACGCTACGAGATAATATCTTTTTCATCTCTATCTACTCGAATGGAATAAGATATATCGGGGATTAGTTGAGCTATCAGCGTATTATTATTCCGTCGATTCAGATATTTTTTCGTTCGTTGTGTAATAAAAACTTTTTGAACGACCAGTTAGAATAGATTGAGCTAAAGAAAAAGCTTTTAAGGCCATTTTTTTAGTCTTTTCTTTCCAAACACTCTTACGAATTCGCTTTTTTGATTTGGAAGTACGTTTTTTCGGAACTGCCATAATGGTAAATACCTCAATAATATAGCTATTAACTGATTCTCAATTGAAAAAATTAAAGGGAGTTCCTATTTCCACTCCCTCAAAGATGATTCTATTAATGATTTCGATGTATAATGGATACAAATTATTCGATTTTATAATTCCTCCCCGTTCAAACAGATAGAATCCACTACAAATCGAACTAAATCTTGTCGATATCCTAACTTACGTCTCGTTTTTTTCTTAGAATGCATTTTATATATTGTTATTCTATCCCCGAAGGAAGGGTGTAAAATTCTTCCTCTAACGATTGCATCTTCTAACCAGGGATGTCCAAGATTTATTGTGGATTCATGACAAATCAATAATACTCGATATATTAATATTTTGGTATTCGGGGCTAATATCTTAGGTTTTAATGATGCGGAGTAACGAACATCATAGAACCTACCTGGTTCTACCCGTAACTGTTCACCCCCGGTGTCAATTATTGCGTATGTACTCATTACGATATTTGTTCTGATGAAAATATTACTAAAAGGATTATATATAAGAATTTGATTATTTTGAATCCGAATAGCTAAACTCGATAAATAAGTAATTAAAGAAATTCTATAATATTATTATCTCATATATTCTTTTGATCAACGAAGAAACAAGTTTTTTGAATATTCTAWAAAAAAAAAAAACAAAAAAACTGAATATTGGGGTGCATTTTTTACCCAGATGGAATAGATCTTCCATCTCTAATATATTGGAAATATTGGAATTCCAATTTATCATAAGTCAACTTGAACGTGGATGTGAGAGAAAGATAAATTAAGGTTTAATTTAATTCTAATAGGTTTATGGAACTATTATATAAAAATATTTGGATTGTCCCTGTATGTCCATTCGTAGCTTCTATGTCAGTAGGATTGGGATTATTCTTTTTCCCGAAAGCAACTAAAAGTCTTCGTCGTATATGTGCTATCATTAGCATATTTTTGCTAGGTATAGCCATGTTTATTTCTTTCTCCATCTTCTGGCAACAGATTAGGGGCAATTCTATTCATCAATTATTATGGTCTTGGGTTTTTAATAAAGATATTTCTCTACAAATAGGTTTTTTGATTGATCCGCCTACTTCTACAATGTTAGTATCAGTTACTAGCGTAGGGATTTTGGTTATGATTTATAGTGACAGTTACATGTCCCATGACCAGGGATATGTAAGATTTTTTGCTTATCTCAGTCTTTTCACTGCTTCCATGTTAGGTTTAGTTCTTAGTCCCAATCTAGTACAAATTTATATTTTTTGGGAATTAGTTGGAATGTGTTCTTATTTATTAATAGGTTTCTGGTTCTCTAGACCCAGTGCCGCTAATGCTTGTCAAAAAGCTTTTATAACAAATCGTGTAGGAGACTTTGGATTATTATTGGGTATATTGGGTATCTATTGGATAACAGGTAGTTTCGACATCCACAATTTATCTGAACGGTTTAATGAGCTAGTTGATAGTAATAGGGTTAATTCATTCCTCGCAAATATGTGTGCTCTTTTATTATTTTTAGGTCCAGCGGCTAAATCTGCACAATTTCCACCTCATGTATGGTTACCCGATGCAATGGAGGGACCTACTCCGATTTCAGCTCTTATACATGCAGCTACAATGGTAGCAGCAGGAATATTTTTTGTGGCTCGGATGTTTCATTTCTTCGAAGCTTTACCTTTCACAATGAATATTATCTCTTGGGTCGGTGGGATAACAGCTTTATTGGGAGCTACGATAGCTCTTGCTCAGAAAGATCTTAAAAGAGGTTTAGCCTATTCTACTATGTCTCAACCAGGATATATGATGTTGGCCCTAGGGATTGGTTCTTATCGAGCCGCTTTATTTCATCTTATAACACATGCTTATTCCAAAGCTTTATTATTTCTTGGATCTGGTTCAGTTATTCATTCGATGGAACCTATTGTTGGGTACTCCCCCGAGAAAAGTCAAAATAT